CCTTGGATACAAATCACGAGAATGTATGTTCTTCCTCGAATCTTTCATTGCGAGGTAAAGGATTTAATCCTTTTAAGAAATAAAGTTTCTGCTCGGAATAGGAATCAAACCGAGGGACCCCTTAACTATATAAGGGATTAATAAAACGAATCACACTTTTACCACTAAACTATACCCGCTACAATGCGATTATTGTATAGAAATGAACTTTTTGTCGAACAAGGAAATCCGACGTAATCAAAATAAGAAAAGAGTACTAGTAATTAAAATAACTAAATAACAAGTTCTTTCGAGGATTTTGGACAGAACAGATAGGGCTCTATAAAACTATTTATGTCATGACATTCAAATGCATTGCACAACAATCGACAATTCTCTTTTTTCTTTTTTTTTTTTTTATTTACTTAAAAAAGAAAGAATAATATTAATAAAGAAAGAATAATATTAATAAAGTAATATAATAAGAAATGAAACTTTGATTCTATATCATAGATATGGAAATAGTCCGTCTTCTGATCGTTGTTTCAATAGCAAGCCAAGTATTTTATATTTCAAATAAAGCAAAATCATTTTATCTACGATTTGATTTGGAACAAAAACAAAAAAAGGCCCGGCTAGGTACTGACCAGGCCAGGCCGCGAAAAGAAAATAAAAAAACTCTTTCGGTATTCTTTTTTTTTATTCGAAATATCTCTTTTGAGCCTTTTCTTTATCTAAATAGGATTGCTTATCAAAGTTGTATATATTAAAGTTGTATATATCAATATAGTAAAATACTATCTAAATAGTAAAATAATATATCTAAAATAGATAAAGAAGGGATTTTTTCAATCCTTCCATTTTGTGTAATGGAACTATGTAACATAGTAATTATCCTTTTTCAATTCGGAGAGATGGCTGAGTGGACTAAAGCGTCGGATTGCTAATCCGTTGTACGAGCTTTTCGTACCGAGGGTTCGAATCCCTCTCTTTCCGTTTCCGTTGATGACTCGGTATTTTATTTATCTTTCAAATTCCAATTCTTCGAACCTTTTTTTTTTATTTTTTTATTTAATTAAAGATGTACAATAGATAAAACCCTAAGAACATTGAAAAATTAAGCAAGTAAAAGAAAAGGAAAGGCCTTTTTTTTTATTCTTCACGCCCAGGATTACGTCCTGGATCATTAGATAGGAATCCGAAGATGAACAGAGAAACAAAGAATATCACTACTGTGTAAACAAAGAGTTTGAGAGTAAGCATTACACAATCTCCAAGATCATTTTTTTTTTGAAAAAAAAAAGAGAATAGATTCTCCATTTTTATACCACATATCCTATATTGACACTAATAAATGAAAGGGTTTCTAGAAATGAAATAAAAAAGAATTTTCAGAAATTCATTTGGAATAAGAGTCACCTCTTTCATTCCCAAAAATTTCTTTCCTACCTCCGCGGGGCCTTTAATAGGATTATTCAATAAATGAAAAGGAATCAGAATGAGGAAATGGGGTGATTCAGATTTCTCTAAGCTATCTAAGAATTAGTTAAATCGAGAGTTCATACTATACTGTAAGACTTATCTGATCTTATCCATTGTTAGAATTTTTTTCGCCAATAAATCATGTCTAGGACAGTATTAAAAATTTCATCGAAAACTTACAGCAGCTTGCCAAACAAAGGCTAAGAGAAAAAAGAGAACGGGTATTACTGGCATAAAATCTACGATTGGGCTCAAAAAAGCGTAGGCCTCAGGCAATTTGGCTAAGAAAAAACTACTCGAATAAAGGGCGGAATTAAGACAGATCAAACTAAAGATATTAAGCATAACAAACATTTTTTTTTTTGACTTGGAGATAATTGTATTTTGATTGATTTAATATAATAATATATTATTATTGATAATTGATATACGGTAAAAATGACGAAAGTAAGGTAGATCAAAAAAAATCCTTTTTTTTTGAACTTGAACTCGCCTAATCAAAAATTTTTCTATTTTCTTTTGCAAATTGAAGAAATCATCCTTTCATACAATATCTTAATTGAATTATATGTAATGATCAATAAATTCAGTTTTATTCTATAGATAATTCTATATTTACACGTGTTAAAATCCCAGGAACAATAGAGTCCATAGATATTTGGACTGGAATTGACGAATAACCAATACCGATACTAGTCTTTAGTAGTATCGAATAGAAATCCAAATGGGGCGTGGCCAAGTGGTAAGGCAACGGGTTTTGGTCCCGGTATTCGGAGGTTCGAATCCTTCCGTCCCAGGAAATACCTATAATTTCTATATAAATAGACATTATCAGACTAATGAAATGAAAGATTGTCTTTTTGAACTAATTTCTCTTTATCTTTAAAAGTAGAATATTGAATGGATAGAATGTGATTCTTGTTTCTGATTTTTAATCATTCTATTTTTCTCTGAATCATATTTTTTTCTCAAATTGAGTTCAAATACATACAGATGGAGTTATATCGAGTTATGATCTAGGTAAGGTAGGAACATAGATCACAAGAGTTTGAAATAAAGTAAAAAGGGGTAAAATAAGGGATTGAATGTACCTTTCATGGTATATCCATTCCCTTAGAACATTCCTATTTGAGTTAGTTATTTCGAACTATATCCATATGCTAATAAGAGTTAATCGACAATGTAAGATATCAATTTCAATAGCAGTGTCTGTAGAAATCTGATTAACAAATCATCAAGTTACATATGTAACTTGATGTGTTACATATGTAACACATGTATTTTCTTTGAACCTGGTTTTTAAATATTTCATCTCGTATTTCATTTGGCTCGAATAAATAATTCGAAATTGATGTAATAATAGAGACCGGGGGGTTCATACACACTATTCTATTCCCCTTGCTTTAAATAAAAATTATTGAACCTCCAGGGAAAGAAACTACGCGAAAAATGAGGAAATGCTGAATTTCTTATTTTATTATCGTTCTATTTCGTTGATAAGGTTTTTTGAAAAAGATTTGTGATTCGTTAATTTGAAATATTCAAAAGAAAATATTCCTAATTAAGTCCAATGACAATTGTTCAGTCTATCTGATAGATAGAGTCAATTTCTTTTTTTTTTTTTTTCTTTCGATTTTTTATTTTCGTTTTCAGTCTGAAATGAAAGAAAAGAGCCTAAATCTTCCTTTCCATCAACCCCTTTTATCCACTCTCACTCTATGAAAAAAAGAAATTCGATTGTTTCAATCTATATTTTTTGAATCATGGATTTATTTATGATGCTCAAATGCGATCCTTAGTAAAACTTTATTCAAATAGTGATATTGGTATGAGGTAGGGTTTTTCAATTAAATAACTATTTGAATCATTTCTTCTGACTATTTGATACTCGAAGAAGTCTGAGATTGTTGAATATATCCTATTAGGTTACTTGAAGATGGAATGTAGATTTAATAAAAAGAACTTTTTATTCGTAATATTTAGAAATTATGTATAAATTAATAATTAATAAAGAAAATAAAAATATTGCATTGAAATTAAATTCTTGATAAGATTTCTTTACTTTAGAAAGCACCAATTCATATAAAAGAAGAAAAATATAGATTTCTATGAAACGATCGAACAAATGACTATTCATGATTCCATAATTGAATCAATTACATATCAGTTCCAAACTAGAGAAATGTTATGGTAAAACTTCGTTTAAAACGATGTGGTAAAAAGCAACGTGCGACTTGACAGACATGATCAGTTGTGGATTCTTACAACCACCATTTTCTATTCTATAGAAATGAAGGTGCTCTTGACTCGACATCCTTTGTTCTGTTCCATTAGAACCCCTGTTTTTTGTTGGGGTTTAATGTCAACAGTATATGTATATGATGTAGCTCGAGTAGAAAGTATTGATTCATTTCTCAGGGGCAAAGATCTAAGGTTAGTGCCAATTAATAAGTTGGAACAACTTCGTAAGTATATTTTCGATCTAGTAGAAATCGAAAGGATCCAATTCGAACAAGTTTCAAATAAAAAAAGGAAAATTTGTTGGAATTAGTGAAACTCTTTTGATCAAAAGTGTATCATGCGGGAATCGACCGTTCGTATGATTTTTTGATAGAAAGAAATCATAAAAAGGGCATGTTGCTGTCATTTTGAAATGATTAAAATTCACCGAAGTAATGTCTAAACCCAATGATTCCAGGCAAAGATAAAGTATTTTGGAACAAGGAAATACCCTTTTTCAATTGTCTCGACAACTAGATAAAGGAAAAAGAATCCAAATATATTCTAAACGAGACAAACAAAAAGGGGTTAGAGACCACTCAAAAAATGAAATGTCTAAGGCTTTTCTTTTGAACTATTTCATAGTTATCCAACTTGAGTTATGAGAATACAAATAATTTTTTTTGATAAAGAGGAATAAAAAAGGATTAAATAATCCATAGTCTAATTGATTTGATGATGTTATGGATCTACTTAACATTCTAATTCTATACATAGATCTAACTTCCAATTTCTCGAGCCGTACGAGGAGAAAACTTCGTATACGTTTCTAGGGGGGGTTATAGTTCATCTACATCTATCCCAATGAGCCCTTTATCGAATCGTTGCAATTGATGTGCGATCTCGAAGAGAAGGAAGAGATCTTCGGAAAGTGGGTTTTTATGATCCGATAAAAAATCAAACCTATTTAAATATTCCCGGTATTCTATATTTTCTTGAAAAAGGCGCTCAACCTACAGAAACAGTTTATGATATTTTAAAGAAGGCGGGGGTTTTTACAGAATTTCATTTTAATCAAACGAAAGTCAATTAATGAAATAAATAAAAAAAAAGAGAGAGAAGAGGGTGGGGGTGATTCATATATAGCTTTGTATAGCTTTTTTTCTACTATTTCCCCCCCCTTTTTTGTTTTACTCTATTCATTTATTATTGTTACCATAGAATACCATGTTATATAATGACAAAAATCTATTTTTTTAATATAATTTGATATAAGATGGATAGAAAAAGATCAAGTGAATAAATGAAGTAATTGGATC